CGTGCATATCTTGTGAACAGGGGTCTTGACCCAAATTCCTTGTTTGACACAATTGCACATGCATTTATGCATCTTTTGAAGAGAGGTCTTAAAACAAGAAATTTGTTTGAGAAAATGGCCCTTATGTATCTTCTGAAGAGGTGTGACGAAGCTGTTCATAAGGGCCTATCCGTGAGGGGTGTTGGAGATGTATTCGACCTTGCCCGAGTGGAAGGCGGCAACTTAATCGATCGAACTTTACAAAGAATTTCAAAAACTTCGATGGCTTGGCAAACGGCAAAAATTGCCGTTGCCTGCCGATCGCTCGAGGCCTTACACCAAGAAAACCCGGACGTCTTCCAATATACTGCGGAGCTTGGATATTGGAAGGGTGCTCTCAAACGTTTACGACAACTCGAAAAAGAGGAAAATTCAGAGTCCGATTAAGAACACGGACTATTTGTACCTCTATTTATTATTTAATCGATATTTTAGTATAATAGAATATCGATTAAATAATAAGAGGTACAAATAGTAAATCGAGGTACATATTCTATGACAATTCTTAACTTTCCCTCTTTTTTGGTACCTTTAGTAGGCCTAGTATTTCCGGCAATCACAATGGCGTCTTTATTTCTTTATGTTCAAAAAAATAAGATTGTTTAGAACCGATGGGATAAAATCTCACTCGTTTGGTTTTAGACTTCTATAATAACGCCGGTATTAGTGAAAGATGGTATAAGCAGCTTCCGTCGAAAAACTCTTATATCTGCAGAACCACGATATATGGGTAAATGAAGTATGTGGATATCTTTCTTTAGTGGGGTCGTACGAAGGATATGTTATTAGTTTAGATCTAATCAATTTAATGAATTACTCTTAAAAGTTCCTATCAAACTAGTGCGAGTTGATGAGAGTTACTTCGGAAACAGAAAGACTAAAGTAAAATTCATTTGGGATATTCTCTCAATTCCAAGAAACTGAAACCGGATCAAGTATGAGTTGTCGATCAGAACATATATGGATAGAACCTATAACGGGATCTCGAAAAACAAGTAATTTCTGCTGGACTGTTATCCTTTTTTTAGGTTCATTAGGATTCTTGTTGGTTGGAACTTCCAGTTATCTTGGTAGAACTTGGATATCTTTATTTCCGTTTCAGCAAATTGTTTTTTTTCCACAAGGGATTGTGATGTCTTTCTATGGGATCGCGGGTCTTTTTATTAGCGCCTATTTATGGTGCACAATTTCTTGGAATGTAGGTAGTGGTTATGATCGATTCGATCGAAAAGAAGGAATCGTGTGTATCTTTCGTTGGGGATTTCCCGGAAAAAATCGGCGTATCTTTCTCCGATTCCTTATAAAAGATATTCAGTCCGTCCGACTAGAAGTTAAAGAGGGTCTTTATGCTCGTCGTGTCCTTTATATGGATATCCGAGGACAGGGAGCCCTTCCATTGACTCGTACTGATGCGAATTTGACTGCGTGGGAAATTGAACAAAAAGCTGCGAAATTGGCCTATTTCTTGTGTGTACCCATTGAAGTATTTTGAGAACTGTGAGAAAATTTCGCGGCAGGAGGGGAAAAACTCACGAATCCTCTGTTTCTATCACGAATTTCTATAACATAACTAAACTGAGGTTTATTCCGAACATGGATTCGAGCTAAAGTAGGTGTATAAGTGAGAAGTAGAAAACAAAACGCTTTTTGTTTTGGGGTCTTTTATAGGTATGTAAATCTACACAATTCAATAATAACAAGAAGAAACAAATTGAAACTTTAGATTCAGATAGATCGTATGTAAAAAATTTTTTTTCAATCGACACGCCTTAATTTATCTGTTTTTGTGCTCCTTACTGTCCAAACAATTGGATCCCTTATAACGATTAAGAATAACTAGCCAATTCCTGCTTTGGTTTGCTGCTCATTTTTGATCATCACAAGATTCTTCAGAAACTTCCCTGAATTATTCGCTCCCTGACTCCTAAGAGTCAGTGAAATTTTTTGAAATATTAGAGGGCCTCGAGTCGACGACTGAGAGGGTTCATTAACAATTCATAGATGAAAAAATGGCAAAAAATAAAGCATTCACTCCTCTTTTATATCTTGCATCTATAGTCTTTTTGCCCCGGTCTCTTTGTCTCTTATTTAATAAAAGTCTAGAATCTTGGGTTACTAATTGGTGGAATACTGCGCAATCCGAAACTTTTTTGAACGAGATTGAAGAAAAGAGTATTCTCGAAAAATTCAGAGAATTAGACGAACTTCTCCTCTTGGACGAAATGATCAAGGAATACGCGGAAACACCTCTCCAAAACCTTCGTATAGGAATCCAGAACGAAACAATCCAATTAATTAAGATGCACAACGAGGATCGTATTCATACGATTTTGTACTTATCGACAAATTTAATCTCTTTCCTTATTCTAAGTGGTTATTCTATTTTGGGTAATAAAGAACTTGGGATTCTTAACTCGTGGACTCAGGAATTCCTATATAACTTAAGTGACACAACAAAAGCGCTTTCTATTCTTTTATTAGCAGATTTATGTCTCGGATTTCATTCGACCCGTGGTTGGGAACTACTAATTAGCTCTGTCTACAAAGATTTTGGGTTTGTTCATAATGATCAAATTATATCTTGTCTTGTTTGTATTCTTCCAGTCATTCTCGATAGCATTTTTAAATATTGGGTTTTCTATTATTTAAATCGTCTATCTCCGTCACTTGTAGTGATTTATCATTCAATAAGTGAAAAATGATCTATGAATATGAAATTCATCGAATTCGAATGTTTTTTACTTTGTAGTTGTACAGAAGGAAAGCATTGCAAATCGTCCTTACTTTTTCCATTTCGATGAACCCGGGGGATTGATCCTATGGATTATTCCCATAACAATATTCCAGTCAATAGCAGAATCGTGGATAGGAAACTCGATTAGTAACCTACTCAATTTATTGTAGAAATTTTCCGTATCAATGATTGGACTATGCAAACTAGAAATACTTTTTCTTGGCTAAAGGAACGGATTACTCGATCCATTTCCGTATCGCTCATGCTATATATGCTAACTCGGACATCTATTTCAAGTGCCTATCCCATTTTTGCCCAGCAGGGTTATGAAAATCCGCGCGAAGCGACCGGGCGTATTGTATGCGCCAATTGTCATTTGGCTAATAAGCCTGTGGATATTGAGGTTCCACAAGCGGTACTTCCCGATACTGTATTTGAGGCAGTTGTTCGAATTCCTTATGATATGCAACTGAAACAAGTTCTTGCTAATGGTAAAAAGGGCACTTTGAATGTCGGGGCTGTTCTTATTTTACCGGAGGGGTTTGAATTAGCCCCTCCCAATCGTATTTCCCCCGAGATGAAAGAAAAGGTAGGCAATCTGTCTTTTCAGAGCTATCGCCCCAATAAAAAAAATATTCTTGTCATAGGCCCTGTTCCCGGTCAGAACTATAGTGAAATCACCTTTCCTATTCTTTCTCCAGACCCCGCTACTAAGAAAGATAGTCACTTCTTAAAATATCCTATATATGTCGGCGGAAACAGGGGAAGAGGTCAGATTTATCCCGACGGGAGCAAGAGTAACAATACAGTTTATAATGCTACAGCAGCCGGTATAGTAAGTAAAATCATACGAAAAGAAAAGGGGGGATACGAAGTAACCATAACGGATGCATCGGATGGACGTCTAGTGGTTGATATTATCCCCCCAGGGCCGGAACTTCTCGTTTCAGAAGGCGAATCTATCAAATTGGATCAACCGTTGACGAGTAACCCTAATGTGGGCGGATTTGGTCAAGGAGATGCAGAAATTGTACTTCAAGATCTATTCCGTGTCCGAGGTCTTTTGCTCTTCTTCGCCGCTGTTATTTTGGCACAAATCTTTTTGGTTCTTAAAAAGAAGCAGTTCGAGAAGGTTCAATTGTCCGAAATGAATTTCTAGACTCTCGAATTTTTCAACACCAAGTTCGTAAAAAGACTCAAACTCATTTTATCCCTTAGCTTGTTTATCCTTTTTCTATGAGATGACAGGAAGTCCTTCTACCGCATTCCTAATCCTAGTATGTAGATTGTGAAGAAGACTGTTTGACTTGACCCCGCCTTTCTTGGTTTTTTTATCTAAATTGGGGCGGTGCGACTATCTTACTATTCGAAGATTTAAATGTCCGAAAATACATCAATATCAAGAGTTTTTGATTAATTCAATTCGGATAGATACTAGACATAAGTAAGCGAGAAATTGCAGGGAAAATGAGGGGAACAAATAATTCTCGGAGAGGTTCTTCGTCTTTCTAGTCTTCGACACAAGAAAAGGAAGTTTCTACACCCCTTTCTTGTGTCGAACTAAGACGGATTCGTGATTCTGTTCGCCAAAGATTTCTAGTCTTAGTTTCTATTTTTCGAGGTGTACCAAAACTTTTTTTTAGATTTCTATTTATTGCGTCTCTACTTATTCTATAATTTCTAATGGAATCAAGTGGTGAACCAAGAAAAAAGAGGGGTGAATTTTTTGAGTAAATAGAACTTCTTCAATGAACTTCGAATAAATGACTTGGGATGAGATACTCTAAACAATAGAATAAAGGTTGATTCGTATAGAAAGAATTTGATGAAATAGAATCGATCGAATCTATGGAAATATATAGATTATTTTTTCCATGGAATCGAGCGCTTCCGTCTTTCTTCTCACTTTATTGAAAAGTATTGATAGATACTATCGAGCAAGAGGTGTTCTAAATCAATCGCCGAAATTCCTTTTTCAAAAACATCGGCAGAAAAAACAGAATGGAGCCTTTTGAAACAGCAGAAAACTCTGTTATCCTTTAGATTTCGAACTCGTAAGAACTCAACGGGATTCCCTTCTTTCTTTGTCTCATTTGAGGCCCGTTGAGTTCTTACGCTTTCATGTCGACACCTCAATTCATAGGATTATCACAGGGATGAACCCAATCCGGAATATGAACCATAAAAGAAAATACCTATTAAACCGATCACAAGAATACCAGTTACA